TAATTATGAAATAGGCATAATTTTATGAAGATTTAAGTATTGACATGTTTCGTAAGGGGCCCCCTAATGAAATTAAGAAAAGGGGGCTAATCTCATTTTTGGATTTTGTTTTTGCTGAAGGTATTTTGACGGATACATCTCGACAAAATTACTTAATTCATAACACAAAAATGCATTGTGCAAAAATCCATAGTTCCATTCCTTTTTTGGATAGATACGTTACCCGAAAACAAAAGAAGGAGTAATAAAAAATAGAAAAATTATTATTAATTTAATATATAATTTTTAATATAAAAAAATGAATAGAAATCAAATCGAAAAAAAAAAGAGATTAAGATATCTCAAATAAGATATAAAGAAAGAAGGCTTTTTTCAAGCCCTACTTTTTGTTCTTTTTGTTTATGCGATGTAACATAAACATAATAATTCTATTTTGTGAATTGGGGAGAGATGGCTGAGTGGACTAAAGCGTCGGATTGCTAATCCGTTGTACGAATTTTTGTACCGAGGGTTCGAATCCCTCTCTTTCCGTTTCCGTTGATTGATGATTTGGCATTTTTTTATTTTGAACTTATGGAGCTTCTTTTTTGTTTTCCTTCCTTGTTTGTTTCATTTTTTTTTACTAGTTAAAGATGTAAAATAGATAGAAAAACGAAAAAGATTTCAAAATCCAGCACAAGGAAGGAAAACACATAAAACAAAAAAGATTTTCTTATTCTTCACGTCCTGGATTACGTCCTGGATCGTTAGATAGGAATCCGAAGATGAAAAGAGAAACAAAGAAAATCACTATCGTGTAAACAAATAGTTTTAGAGTAAGCATTACAAAATCTCCAAGATAATTAAAAAAAAAAAACGACAGAGAAAGAGAATAGATTCTCTTCTATTTCACATTATGTTTCCTTTGATACTAAGTTTCTAAGAAATTAAGTGATTTTGAGGAAATCGAAAAAAATTAGGAAATTGATTTGTAGTAAGAGTCGAGCCTTTTATTACCATTACCAAAAAAGATTTTCTTTCATATCCACAATCGATATCCAGGTATTGGTGGTGGACTCAAATATAATCATTTGATTTTGATTTTTTAATGGAAAAAACAGAAATGATGAGATGGTCCGGATTTTTCTTGTCTATCAAAAAAATTCAATATTGGAATCAAGGATTCACACTGTAAGACTTATCTGATCTTAGAAAATGTTAAAATGTTCGAATTTTTGTTTTCGAATAAATTCTGAATTTTTTTAGGACATTATTCAAATTAAAGATCTCATCGAAAACTTACAGCAGCTTGCCAAACAAAAGCTAAGAGAAGAAAGAGTAGGGGTATGACTGGCATAATATCTACAATTGGATTCAAAAAAGCGTAAGCTTCAGGTAATTTCGCCAAGAAAAAACTACTTGAATAAAGGGCAGAGTGAATACAAATACAGACCAAGCTAAAGATATTAAGCATAACAAAAATGTTGTTCTTTAATAAAATGAATTGTATTTTTGCTTTTTTTGAATTCGAATCTTTTTTTATAGTATATTATTATATATAATATGATTTATATATTATATGATATTATAATATATAATATGATTAATTATATATGATTAATCATAATTTTTATTTATTATACTTTATATTAAGAATTCAATATTAAAATTAAAGAAAAAATAAAAGAATTATAAAGAAATATATTTATAAAAAAGTTATAAAGAAATCTATTCTAGAATATATATATATAAGAATAATAAAATAGAAAATTTTAAAACTGGATATTAATTGAATTGAAATATAAATAATTCAAATATTGAATTCATATTTATTACCCATTTATTAATATTCATATCTATAATATCTATAATGAATATTACTAAATGAGTAATAAAACGAAAAAAGTGAATCAAATAAGATCAGACCCCAATCCTTTTTTGATTTGAACTTATCCAGTTCGAAATCTTTGTATTCTGAAATCAAAAATAGAAGAAATCATACTTTCATACAATATCTTAATTGAATTCTATGTAATGATCAATAAATTGTAATGATCAATAAATTCAGTTTCATTTGATATCTATGCATATCAAAATCCTAGCAACAAATTATTCTATAGAGAATAAGTTTATAACTGGAATTGACGAACAACCAATAATAGTATTTATTAGTGTCGAATCGAAAATGGGGCGTGGCCAAGCGGTAAGGCAACGGGTTTTGGTCCCGTTATTCGGAGGTTCGAATCCTTCCGTCCCAGATGATATTTATTCATGATTCATGATATATACCTATTTGAATATATCCGAATAAAGATTACACCTTATTTTTTTATTCATTTCAAAAATCTAATCCCTGAAAATCGAATTTATTAAATATTCTAATTTTAATAATATTTAATTTAATATATTATTTGATATTCGATTTTTTTTTTGAAAAAAAAAATGCCAGCACATATAGTTACATATATAGTGAAATAAGACTCTGGGTTTTCAAGAAAAAAAAGAATTTTTTTTGAATACCCACTCGCTCGTTATTATTATCAATTCTTAATCTTAGTGATTGGATTTATTATTTATATACTTATATACTTATTCTATATTAAATATAATTTAATATAATTTTTTATTGATATTAACTAAATGACATAGAATATGAAAAAGAAAGTATTTATATGATTTTTCATGAAATGACTATCCATCTATTCCATTTTCATGTAAATAGAGGAAAAAAGCTCCATGAAAAAATGGTGGTTAAATTCAATGCTGTTTCATAGTAATAGAGAATTAGAATACAGGTGTGGTTTAAGTAAATCACTGGATAGTTTTGGTCCTATTGATGAAAATCCCGGTGTAAGTGAAGACCTCCCAATCTTAACTGATATGGATAAAAACATTCATAGTTGGAATAGTGAGAATTCTAGTTACAGCAATGTTGATTATTTCAGGAACATACGGAATTTCCTATCGGATAAAACTTTTTTAGTTATGGATAGTAAGAGGAAGAGTTATTCCATATATTTTGCTATCGAAAATCACATTTTGGAGATTGACAATGATCATTCTTTTCTAAATGAACCAGAAAGTTTTTTCTCTAGTTATAAGAATTCTAGCTATTTGAAGAATGGCTCTAAGAGTGATGATGATTATTCCATGTATGATACGAAATCGAATTGGAATAATAACATTAATAGTTGCATTGAGAGTTATCTTCGTTCTCAAATCTGTATTGATAGTTACATTTTAGGTGATAGTTACATTTTAGGTGATAGTGACAAATACAATGACAGTGAGTTTAATAGTTACATTTATGGTAAGGTCAGAAATAGTGGTGAAAGCAAGAGTACTAGTATAATCACTAGCACGAATGAGACAAATACAAATGATAGTGATCTTACAAAAAGAGAAAGTTCTAATGATCTCGATGAGACTCAAAAATATAAGCATTTGTGGATTGAATGCGAAAATTGTTATGGATTAAATTATAAGAAAATCTTGAAATCAAAAATGAATATTTGTGAACACTGTGGATATCATTTGAAAATGAGCAGTTCAGATAGAATCGAACTTTCGATTGATCCAGGTACTTGGAATCCTATGGATGAAGACATGGTTTCTCTGGATCCCATTGAATTTCATTCGGAAGAAGAACCTTATCAAAATCGTCTTGATTCTTATCAAAAAAGGACAGGATTAAAGGAGGCTGTTCAAACAGGCACAGGTCAACTAAACGGTATTCCTGTAGCAATTGGAATTATGGATTTTCAGTTTATGGGGGGTAGTATGGGATCCGTAGTGGGTGAGAAAATAACCCGGTTGATCGAATATGCTACCAATCAACTTTTACCTCTTATTATAGTATGTGCGTCCGGAGGAGCGCGTATGCAAGAAGGAAGTTTGAGCTTAATGCAAATGGCTAAAATCTCTTCTGCTTTATATGATTATCAAATCAATCAAAAGTTATTCTATGTATCGATACTTACATCTCCTACTACTGGTGGGGTGACAGCTAGTTTTGGCATGTTGGGCGATATCATTATTGCTGAACCAAATGCTTACATTGCATTTGCGGGTAAAAGAGTAATTGAACAAACGTTGAATAAGGAAGTGCCCGAAGGTTCACAATCAGCTGAATTTTTATTCCAAAAGGGCTTATTTGATTCAATTGTACCACGTAATCTTTTAAAAGAGGTTCTAACTGAGTTATTTCAGTTCCATGGTTTCTTTCCTTTGACTCAAAATGAAAAATAAAGCAGACCCTAAAATTCTTTTTTTTTTTCAATTTTGAACTTCAGAAAATAAAATTATAACACACAAGAGCAAAGTAATAAGATAATAATAGAAAAAGACTAAGAATAATAAAAAGGTGTATTATCATACACATGTTTCTTGGAGAAATAGAGGGCTAAATTCATCCAGTTATTTAGTTCGACATTCCTTAATATTTAATAATTATTCTATTTTGTGCTTTTGATTCTTAATAAATCTTATTCATTTTTTTTATTATTGATTTATTATATTCTATACTTATTATGTATACTCACTATATAGAGTATAATATATATATTAGTTTATTATCTAGATAGTCATATATATTCATTTAGCTATACTTAACTTAGTATCATTTTTTCAATAGACTTAGTATAAGTCTATATGAATATGAATTCGAATGATTAGAGACTATCTTTATTACAATATAATAATAATCAAAATATGAAATTAATATAACAAAAATATTAATCTAACAATCAACAAAAAAGAACAGGTACAAATATGAAATTGAGGCACCCATTTTATGATAAGCTTACCTTCCGTTTTTGTTCCTTTAGTGGGCCTTGTGTTTCCGGCAATCGCAATGGCTTCTTTATTTCTTTATGTTCAAAAAAACAAGATCTTTTAGATACGGGCAGTAGGGACAAATCTCATAGATTTTTTTGGATAAAGTCAATTTTCTTTTCTTGGATTTGTTATTCTGTTCCATTTTTATAACTATTCCATTAAAAAAAACAAGAGAAAAGGAAAATACTAATATCATATAAGCCTTAATAAGATTAGGAGGATCTAACAATCAACAAAAAAGAACAGGTACTAATATAAAATTGAGGTACCATTTTATGCTTATGGTAGATGTTTTTTTGCCTTTAGTGGGGCTAGTATTAATTGTAACAGCTGGTTTATTGGTTCATGTTCAACAACACATTTTTGGGGGGTCAGGACACCTTATGCGTCGCTACCAAGAACAAGAACACACATGGATCTACACTATACCAGGGGCCCGAAAACCAATCAATTTCTTCTGGGCTTCTTTCACTCTTTTAGGTTCATTAGGGGTGTTATTTATTTCAGCTTCCAGTTTTTATGGTAGGAATTTTTTCTCTTTCAATTCGGACGAATTTGTAGTTCCTTTTTTGCCACAAGGGGCCACGCTGACTTTCTATGGAATCGCGGGTCTGTTTGTAAGTTTTCATTGGTGGATTCTAATTTTTTGTAATGTGGGTAGTGGTTATAATCTTTACGATAATCAAATTGGAATGGTGTGGTTTTTTCGTTACGGATTTCCTGGAGAAAATCGTTGTATTCTTTCCCACGTCCGTGTAGAAGATATTCTGGCCCTCCAATTTTACGCTAACCCAGAACCTCGTACTGGTGTCCTTTATATGTACACCAGAGAACAGGGGGCCATTCCCTTGACTCCTGTTGATGTTTATTATGATAGGACTCCGCGCGCCAGCGTTTTCGAAACAGCTTCGGACTTGGCCGCATTCTTGGATGTACCATTGGAAATAATTGTATAAATAAAATTCGAAAAATAAATGCTTTCTTAGAGAAAGCATTTATTTTCCGAATTTTATCAATTTTTAATTGATAGCTTTTGAAACCATATTTTTCTTCTTCATTCGAATTGGCAGTGGATTCTTTTATTTTCTTATTTGATTTCTGTATTCTTTTGTATTCTTTTTTCCAAATTAAAGGAAAGAACTAACTTCTGAATTACAAATAAAAAAAGCGAGAATAGATTATCCATTTCTCTGAATAAATTAGAAATGGATAGATATAGGCTCTATTACTTGGAATAGAACTTATGCTTGATAGAAAGATTATTATCATATATAGTTGACAAATGAGATGAAGCTGAGTTCATTAAAGACGAAAAATGGCAAAAAAGAAAGCATTCATTCCCCTTCTATGTCTTACATCCATAGTCTTTTTGCCCTGGTGCATCTCTTTTATATTTAAGAAAAGTCTGGAATCTTGGGTTACAAATTGGTGGAATACTAAACAATCCGAAATTTTCTTGAATGATATTCAAGAAAAAACTATTTTAAAGAAATTCATAGAGTTCGAGGAACTGTTCCTCTTGGAGGAAATGCTAAAGGAATACCCCGAAACACGTTTACAAAACCTTCGTATCGGAATCTACAAAGAAACCATCCAATTGATCAAGACGCACAACCAAGATCGTATTCATACGATTTTGCACTTCTCGACAAATATAATCTGTTTCCTTATTCTAAGTGGTTATTCTATTCTGGGTAATCAACAACTCATTATTCTTAACTCGTGGGTTCAAGAATTTCTATATAACTTAAGTGACACAATAAAAGCTTTTTCTATTCTTTTATTAACTGATTTATGTATAGGATTCCATTCAACTCATGGTTGGGAACTAATGATTGGTTCTGTCTATAAAGATTTTGGATTTACTCAGAATGATCAAATCATATCTGGTCTTGTTTCCACTTTTCCAGTCATTTTAGATACCATTTTTAAATACTGGATTTTCCGTTATTTAAATCGGGTATCTCCGTCACTTGTAGTGATTTATCATTCAATGAATGACTGAAAAAATGATCCACTGATCCAATTTGTTTTTTTGTATATAAAAGCGAAACATTCAAAATTTTACTTATTCTTTTCCTTTCTACTCGTATTCTTCCTATATTCTAGGAAAATGATTTCAGTAAATAGCAGAATCATGGATAGGGAACGATGTCAGTAACCTACCTAATCTTATTGTAAAAATTTTCAGGATCAATGATTGGACCATGCAAACTAGAAATGCTTTTTCTTGGATAAAGGAAGCGATTACTCGATCCATTTCCGTATTGCTCATGATATATTTAATAATTCGAGCACCCGTTTCAAATGCATATCCTATTTTTGCCCAGCAGGGTTATGAGAATCCGCGAGAAGCAACCGGCCGTATTGTATGTGCCAATTGCCATTTAGCTAATAAGCCCGTAGATATTGAGGTTCCACAAACGGTACTTCCCGATACTGTATTTGAAGCAGTTGTTCGAATTCCTTATGATATGCAAGTGAAACAAGTTCTTGCTAATGGTAAAAAGGGAGCTTTGAATGTGGGGGCTGTTCTTATTTTACCAGAGGGTTTTGAATTGGCCCCTCCCGATCGTATTTCGCCCGAGATTAAAGAAAAGATAGGTAATCTGTCTTTTCAAAGCTATCGTCCCACAAAAAAAAATATTCTTGTGGTAGGCCCCGTTCCTGGTCAGAAATATAGTG